GTGGAAGGGCTAATCAGTTATTTCTTCCATGGCCCCGAGGATTCCAATATTAGCACTGATGGTACGGAAATGTAACTCGCTATTCAAACAACTATTCAGAGTTCCTAGAGCTCCCTGTAAGGCTTGTTGGAAAACTTGTTGTCGGACCTGATTAATCGCTCTTTGTTGTTCAAAATGGAGGGTTTCATTTTTGTAATTTTCTAATTGTTCCAAACTATAAGAAGTAGCATTAATCAAATTGACTTTTTCTCGTTCTATTTCAGAGTATCCATTCATTCGATACTCATCTGCTTCCATTTCCACTTTTCGTAAACGAGCCCGGGCTTTTTCGAGCTGCTCAATGGCTCCTCTACGTAATTCTTCCGAATTTCGAATAGTACTCAAAATCCTCTGTTTTCGATTATCTAATAAATCATTTAATGAAAGTAGATTTACCATTAACCATTAATTTCACAACTTCCATGATCTCTTCCCGAACCAAACATGAATCTTTCGATTCATTTGGCTCTCACGCTCAATTTTTTATTTTATGGGCATTCTCTCCCATATCTTTTTTTTTAATGTAATGAGCCTATCCTCTCTATTTCTGTTTGTATTCAAACATATCAAAACTGATACAAGACCAGAATATTAAGAGAACTCTTCCGACCAGACAAAAAATCTATAATTGTCAGCAAAGTTGTTTCTTTATTTAATTGAAAATTTCTATTTATATATAAAATATATATTTTACATTTTCATTTTATTTCCCTTTTTTATTCAAATCCAAAAATTCCTCTTTTTTATACATAGGTCGTCGATTCGGCATTGGATAAAAAAAGGCAAGGTGTCCTTTATTTATTCTAGTAAATGGTTCAAATCATTTTATCGATATGAGTGTTCTATATCAGAAAAATTACCAACTATTTTTTTTTACCATTTCGGTACTAACGTAGTGGTAGAAAGAGTACCATGTTGTGCCCGGACTTCAAACAGTTTAGCTTTAACCATGTTAATGGTCTCACATTATTGGTTGATAGAGAATCAAAGTTGACTTACCAATGAATAACGAAATGCTATGGTTCTTACATATGATTTATGAATTTATTCAGAAGGAATTCGTCGAGATTGTGCACTTTTTTTTCCTACTTTGTTTTTCCTATTTATCCTGGAAATATATAATATATTATAATATATATACTATATAAAATAGAAAAAAATATATAAAAAAAATAAAAATATATTCTATAAAAATAGATTCTTAAAAATATATTATATAATTATATATATAATAAATATATATAATATAAATAACATAAATAAATAATAAATAAAGTGCAGCTGGTTAGATCCAACCTATTCTTGAAATATACAACTCGCACACACTCCCTTTCCAAAAAAAATCAATACACCAAGCACTACACTTAGATTTATTGGATTTGTTGCTAAAATATCGGTATTAAACCCGAAACTCCCGGCGGATGGCCAGTGGCCTAAGGAAACGAAAGAATCGGTTAAATTTTTCATATGCTCTCCTCTTATAGATAGGACTAACAAAGAACAGAGTTCTTTTTGTATCACTTGGCTCGCCCTTTTTTTGATCGATTTCTTTTTCTTAATTTCCCATTTTTTTATGGGAGTAGATTAAATCTATTTATTGAATTCTCAAATTCAAAAAAAAAAATTCTGATTTTTTTTTGAAGTTTCCGATAAGATACTTATTAAGTTAGGTCCTAGGTCTCGTATCAATTGCAAAATAGCTCCTTTGTTCAAACACTTCCTAAAAGAAAAGTCAAAATTCCATCGTACTAAACGAAGGACGGGAAGGAAGAAAGCGAGCGAATCCACTAATTCCTCATCCTCAAATCAGTCCTTCCCGGGGTATTGTCGCAACAAATACATAATTGTAGGAGTAAAGTATTGATATAATTCACAGAAGCAAACGGCAACGAGTTAATATAAAATAAGAAAAAAAGTACGTAACGCACTTTTTTACATTTTCATTCTAGATTCTAGGATGAAATTAAACAAAAGGATTTGCAAATAAAAGCGCTAATGCCACGACCAGTCCATAAATTGTTAAAGCTTCCATAAAAGCTAGACTAAGCAATAAAGTACCTCGTATTTTTCCTTCTGCTTCTGGTTGTCTCGCAATACCTTCTACGGCTTGGCCTGCAGCAGTACCTTGACCAACTCCAGGTCCAATAGAAGCAAGCCCCACGGCCAATCCAGCAGCAATAACGGAAGCGGCAGAAATCAGTGGATTCATGATGATAGGTTCCTCGCACCAAAAAAAAATGGTTAATGATACAATCAACCAATGAATTATTACTTATTTGATCACTAAAATATATCGAGTCGAAGTAAGTAAAACTTCGAATAAAAATAATAAATAATATAGATAGGGGTAACCCTATATAACTAGTATATATCTAATATCACATATACATTTGTTTCTTACATAACGTAAACCGCGCGCATTTTATATTGAATCGGATTCTAGAATAATTCTTCAAAAGATATACATACAGGGGCTGTGGCTGGACTTATAGACATTACATATATCTGGTGTGACCCCCTAACCCATCCACCATTTCGTAATATCGTCTATCTTTCCTCCTACAACTCTAGTCGTATATACATATGTATTTTTATCTATTATGTTCCCCAACCAAGAACAAAATAGATTTTCCTGAACCATGCATTGCCTCAATTGGGATAAGCTTAAAAAAAAGAAGACTATTTCGAAAACTAATCAATGATGACCCTCCATGGATTCCCCTATATAAGCCGCGGCTAAAGTTGCAAAAATAAGAGCTTGAATACCGCTTGTAAATAATCCAAGAAACATGACAGGTATAGGAACTACTGAAGGTACTAAAGAAACAAGAACAACAACTACTAATTCATCAGCCAATATATTCCCGAAAAGTCGAAAACTAAGAGATAAAGGTTTTGTGAAATCTTCTAGGATGTTAATTGGTAAAAGTATTGGAGTTGGTTGAATGTATTTTCCGAAATAACCCAATCCCTTTTTGGTAAGACCCGCATAAAAATATGCCACTGACGTGGGTAAAGCTAAAGCAACAGTAGTATTTATATCATTCGTGGGGGCGGCCAACTCCCCATGAGGTAACTGTATGATTTTCCAAGGTAAAAGGGCCCCCGACCAATTAGAAACAAAAATAAATAGGAACATGGTTCCAATAAAGGGAACCCAAGGACCATATTCTTCTCCAATCTGAGTTTTGCTCAAGTCTCGAATAAATTCAAGGACATATTCGAAGAAATTCTGACCGTCGGTCGGAATGGTTTGTGGATTCCGAACAGCTATGATGACTGAACCTAATAAGATAGCAATCACGACCCAAGAAGTGATAAGTACTTGGGCATGAATTTGTAAACCCCCTATTTGCCAATATAAATGTTGGCCTACTTCTACACCTGATATATCGTATAACCCTTTGAGTGTTTTAATGGAACATGGTATAACATTCATATTGTCCTCTGACAGAAATCGAACTTCAAAAAAAGAATTATTTTGATTCAAGCATCTCTTTCTCAACTTATCTACTTTCATCATTAATCATATATTTAGAATACCAAGAAATCACATAAGATAATATCAATATCCCATTTTATCTCTTTTAAAAAATTCAAGACAAGACATAGTAACCGATCCAAGAAATCAAAATAATTAACTAATCTTATTATTCTTAATCATAACATAATCATAATCAACGACTTCTTATATAGCTAGAACGACCCTCACAAATTGCGGATACTAATTTGTTAAGAATCAATCGGATTGAAGCTATAGCGTCATCGTTGGCTGGAATCGAAATATCTGCGAGATCTGGGTCACAATTTGTATCGATTAAACAAATTGTTGGAATTCCCAAAATGACACATTCTCGAAGAGCCGTATATTCTTCTTGCTGATCAACGATGATTACAATATCGGGCAACCCAGTCATATATTTGATCCCACCCAGATATGTTTGCAAAGTAGATAATTTTCTCTTCAACATTGCTGCATCTCTTTTAGGGAGACGGTTGAGTTTCCCCATCTTTTGTTCTGCTCTTAAGTCTCTGAACTTATGAAGTCTCGTTTCCGTAGTGGACCAATTCGTTGACATACCACCGAGCCATTTTTTATTAACATAATGACATCGAGCCCTTATTGCAGCTGATGCTACTAAATCCGCTGCTTTATTTTTGGTACCAATGATTAAAAAGTTTTTTCCTCGGCTTGCTGCATCAAAAACTAAATCACAAGCTTCTGATAAAAAACGAGCAGTTCTAGTAAGATTTGTAATATGAATACCTTTACGCTTTGCAGAAATGTAAGGGGCCATTCTAGGATTCCATTTCTTAGTACCATGACCAAAATGAACTCCAGCCTCCATCATCTCTTCCAAATGGATGTTCCAATATCTTCTTGTCATTTTTCCCACGCTTTTTTTTAACAAATAAATAATTGTTCCTACGGAACCTTCTACCGGGATTGACCGTTGATACACAGCCCAAACTGTTCATTTCTTTTTTTTTTTTTTTTTTTTACTTCATTTTTTTTATTACCAAATCAAAAAAAGTAAAAAGAAGAAATCTCGCCTTAGGAATTATGAAATCGCGTAAATGATTTTTCTGGTGTGTCATGGAAATTGTTTGGGGCGCAAGAACAAAAAAATTCTCTATGGTGTAACAAAATATCTCTCATTTCCAACTCGAATAGATTTTTCTTTTTGATTTCCAAATGAATGTTTTTGTCTTGCCTTGAACAGTGCACTAATTTTTTGAATCCGGTACCGACAGGGATAATCCCTCCCAGAACAACATTTTCTTTCAGACCCTTCAACCAATCAATACGACCCCGTAGAGCAGCTTTTGCTAAAACTCTAGCAGTTTCTTGAAAACTTGCTTCGGATATGAAACTTTGAGTATTCAGAGATGCCCTCGTTATTCCCAATAAAATTGCCCGATAACAGATCGCTTCGTCTAAAGCACGCCCTGCTCGTTCCGCCCGCAACAATCCGATTAATTCTCCAGGCAAAAAAACATTAGACATTCCATCTTCTGAAACCAACACTTTTGATGTTACTTGCCGTACAATAATCTCTATATGTCTATTATGGATCTGTACCCCCTGGGATCGATAAACCTTTTGGATCTTATTAACCAAAGAGATACGACTTTGAGCTATGGTTAGCTCAGCTCCAATTAAGAATCCCCAAGGAATTCCGAGAATTCTTGGTATACGCTCGTTCCAACCTTCAACTCTCCTTTCAAGGTTCATCGATATTGAACCAATCGAACGCACTTCTAAGATTTGTTCCACTTTTGGAAGGCCTTGCGTTATGTCACCAGATCGGGATTTTTCATATATAAATGTAACTAATGTATCTCCTTCAGAAAGGGGTTCTCCATAATGTCCGTGAACAGTCGCTCCTGGAGTAGCCAAATAGGGCTTAGCTGATCTTATAACTAAGGAGTCAACGTGAACAATTAAAATTTGACCAGATTTTTTTATGTGTGGTCCATATTTAACTAGACATATATTTTCACAAATAAATTGTCCAATGCTAATTATTGTGGATGTCTCTTCACAATAATTGTGATGTAGAAAGCACCAATTCAAATGGAATGGATTCAAAATGATGTTATTGCGCGGGCCGGGATTATAAATCTCCCTATTTTCATCTATTAAACAGTATTTAAGTACTTCAAGTACTTGGAAAGTCTGTTTAAAATTATCAAGTATCCAATATTTGTTTAACAAGATCTGATTATGAGTTATTAAATGGTAAGATGAATAAAAGTTCACTATTTTAGGTACAATAGTACCTAAGGGACCCAACAAATCCCTAGTTGGAGTTATGGGATTCGATTCTTTTGCCACATTGTTATATTTTGAACTGTTGAATGGACATGGACCAACTCGAGAACAATTGAATGATGACAAAATTATCAAAGATTGGCCTTCCTTATTTCGATTCAACAACGTACCAATAGTTCCTTGATGCTGGGTAACTAATGGAATCTTCGCTTTGGAATAAAAAGGATTGATATTGGTGCGATCTAATCCATTATTGGGAATCAATCCTGAACCCGCCGTATCATACCTTTTTCCGGCATATGAAATAGTAGACTTGACTAACTCAATTCTTATGAAATCGCGAATCAGATCATTTGCCCTTACCTCAACAAAGGAAGCACGAACCTCTTCTATAGAACCTTTTTTTTCTTGGTCCCAATTCAATACTAAACAAGTCCGAACTAATTGAATACTTGTGTGATAAATTCCGCGAATTGACTTTCCATTTCCATAAAGGATATAATTGACAACTTTAAGTTCGACATTATCTTTTTCCTGCAAGAGATCTTGAGGGAAAAGTTTTGCTAAATTTATCCCATCAGCTATTTCATATGTGACTACGGGTCGAACCAAAACAAAATATTTTTGGGGGGTGGGTGTGATCCGTTGGACATAGATCCAATTTTTCAATTTTTTTTTTGATTCCTTAGAATTTTTTTTTTCCGTTCCCGGTGGTATCAAAATGCCGCTGTGTTTGGATATCTTATCTGTCTCCCCGGGAAAATGAATATCTCCAGAAAATATTTTCAGTTCAATACTTTTTTTTTTTCTCTCCACTCGGACTAATCCACCTACTCGGCTTCTTGTATTTGTATTTAAAGCGAGTTGTGTATCTACTCCAATAATACTATTGTTCCGGACCATTATGGACGAAGATCCGGGTAAGATATGCACCTCTTCGGGAATAAAAAAAAACCGATCCACTTTCATTTGGTATTTCGGACTAAATTCTTTTGCTCCTCGATACTCAATCAAATCTTCTTTTTTTACGATTGAATCCACCTCTACGATCCCATATTTAGTAATTCCCGAACTCTTTCTGCTGTATCGTGGATCATCAAAATAAGCAAGAATACTATTTCTACGTAAAATACCATTTATGGGTATTTCAATCGAAATACCAAAAGAGGGTATTAGTTCTTTCTCTCGTTCTTGATCATATTGTAATGGGATGAGAAATCTATTTCTTCGCCTTTTCGCCAAGAAATCAGAATTCTCTTGGAGAATCGAAGGATATATGAAATTCCAATACCCATTGGATATGATTCGATCAAGTCTTGAATAGTCAAGAATTTCCCTATCTTTTTTACCAGAAGGATCCAACAATTTATGTCTTACTCGATCATTAGTGATTAATCGGTCAGAGATATATCTTTCGTCGACAGAAAAAGAATGAGCATTCATTTGATCTTGATCCTTGTGGAGCGAAAAAGACACTATACTAGATCTGCACGGACCCCCGGCTAATATCCATAAATGACTTGTTTTTGGTAATAGATGAACATTACTATATGTATATTCAGGTGCATGGTAGACATCGGTACTCCAGTGCATTTCTCCCTCTGATTCAGAATAAATATGTTTTCGAACCCTCTCTTTAAAATGAAAAGTAGACGTTCCGGCACGAATCTCAGCAATCACTTGTT